ACCCCCCATTTTTTGGGGTCCTGCTTATTTTCATTGGCTTCGGATTAGTAGAATAATTCGGAATAGCGGCCAAGATCTTGGGAAAATCCAAGTTAATGATCAATAGGTTTGGATAAATAATTTAGGAAAGATATTCTCATACTGACACAATATAAGGACAAGTATATGCGAAATCTATCCCTTTTTAGTTAAAAGTTTTCTTCGAATCCAACCTTTCCCTTTAAGGAATTTAATTGGTTAGCATAATATAATATCTAATAAATAGAAAATCGAATAGTGGATAATCTGTTATGAGAGAAAGAAAACATTCTTTGAAGAATCAAGATTCGTAATCAATCCTTGCCTTGTTTGTTGGATTAGGTCTAACTTTCTTGACTAAACTGCAAGCGTGGAACTTTACGAGATGAAATAGGGAAAGACAGAAGATAGAACTTAAAAGGATAATTGAAGTGACTCGTCTTCGAATCAACTTTGGTTGGGGTTCGAAAAAGGAATAAAAATAAAGTAAATTCAAGGAAGAGCTTTCCTTTTTTTAAGGGGCCCCTTGCTCGGGGGGTCGTGGAATGCTTTTCTTCTCCTCTTATTCCATATGGAATACAATCAGTTAAAATAAGAAGGAATAGGGGAATATTCGACTGTTTCAATTCTTTATTTATCTTATATTCCAAAATTCTCCCGAAAATCCAATTTAATTTTTCAATGGGGTTAGATGATCTAGTTCTTAATATTATTACTTTAAAGAACTGACAGATTCCACAACAAATCTCTTGATTCGGAATTAGAGACTCATGTCCCATCTGATGAATCGATTTTCTTTTACACTTCTGTATCTCACTCTATCTTGTTTTTTAGTATTATCTAAAATAACCGATGAATTATGAATTTTCCATAACTTAGGTAAGTGCTTTACCAACATATGTAGTGTAGTAAAAAAATAAATGGAATTTAACCCTTTCATGCTTACTATAACTAGTTATTTCGGTTTTCTACTGGCTGCTTTAACTATAACCCCAGCTCTATTTATTGGCTTGAACAAGATACGTCTTATTTGAAATGAATTGAATGAATAAGTCAGAAAAGAAAAATCTTTCTTTTGGATTCCTGGTATTCTACGACTCTTTTCCACACTAATTATCAATTCTTTTCTTGGTCATTGAGATTCGTGGATAATTTAGACTACTATTTAGGGATAGATCGTACCTCTTTTTTTTTATCCCCTCGAACAAATCGAAATGATTGAAGTTTTTCTATTTGGAATCGTCTTAGGCCTAATTCCTATTACTTTAGCGGGATTATTCGTGACTGCGTATTTGCAATACAGACGTGGGGATCAGTTGGATCTTTGATTGAGTAATATTTCTTTTTTGATTGACCTCCTCCAGACCAGAGAGGAGGTCAAATTGGAGTTGCAATTCAACTTTGTTTTGTTAAGTTATTTTACTCTGCTTCGACATAAGATAGATGGAATCACGCTCTGTAGGATTTGAACCTACGACATCGGGTTTTGGAGACCCGCGTTCTACCGAACTGAACTAAGAGCGCTTTCATTCAAAAAGAAAACCCTTTTCTACTCCTAACGTGTCTCACGTACGTATAGTATCCACAAATTCAAGTTATACCCACTTTAATTGATCTCCTCGCTACTGCCCATAAAGAAGAAAGAAGTAATAGGTAGGGATGACAGGATTTGAACCTGTGACATTTTGTACCCAAAACAAACGCGCTACCAAGCTGCGCTACATCCCTTTTCCAAATTGTTGTATAATGGCATTGTACACAATTCCTGTCTTGTTTTCCACATCGTAATTTTCTTCTCTTTCTCTATCTATATAGAACCTTCTTGTCATTTCTTCTTTTTGGTCTCATATAATCAAGGAATGGTATACATCTAAAATCCTATCTAATTTCACCTATAAAAGAAAGATTACTATTCCTTGGTAATGTATAGGAAGAAGGGGTCATCTTTTTCTTTTTTAGGGGTAGGAAAATCTCGTCTATACCGTTCATTCGTTCATTCTATATATAGAATATTGATTTTGTTTTTTTAGTTAGGAATTTCGCCTAAACAAAAGAAATACAAATGATCTTGGGCAAGAGTATCTGATCATATATGTATTCCAATAAGGAAGGAGGATTTTCAATGCGGGATATAAAAACATATCTCTCTGTAGCGCCCGTGCTAAGTACTCTATGGTTTGGGGCTTTAGCAGGTTTATTGATAGAAATTAATCGTTTATTCCCAGATGCTTTGTCATTCCCTTTTTTTTAATTCTAGTTATTGCTATGCGAGGAATTCTTCGTGACATGACGCAAATTTTCCCTTTTTCAATCCTTTTTTTTTTTAGTATAGGAAGGAAAAAGAAAGAAAAGATGGATTGGGTTGAACCTCAGAGTCATGAAAAATTCGGCAAATACCATTTTGGAAAACAGAAATTCAATCAAAAGCGGTATCCAAGCTAAGTCAGGCCTCAGAAATCAGAGCATAGAAAGAGGCTGGGCTGGCTACTTAAATGAAAGGATTTCGAAGCAAAATCCTTGCTAATTCGACAAGGATTGTATTCTTTAATTATTTCTCTATTTTTTATTACTTAATTTAAGAATTTAAAAAATTTTTTATTCGAATGGATTTTATTCTTCTTCTTGGGATTCAAAATAGAAGAATAACAGAATAAGTAGAAGAATTAAGTTAAGTCAATCCAAAAAAGAAAGGAGGTTCATGGCCAAGGGGAAAGGTGTTAGAATCAGAGTTATTTTGGAATGTATCAGTTGTGTTCGAAAAGGTGCCAATGAGGAATCGACGGGGATTTCTAGATATAGTACTCAAAAGAATCGCCACAATACACCCGGACAATTAGAATTAAAAAAATTTTGTCGTTATTGTCGCAAGCATACGACTCATGACGAAATAAAAAAATAGGAGCATCGTGTGTTCGATCTTTCCAAAGAACAGATTTAATATATAGAACATAGATAGAATACAAAATACAAATCAATTCATTTGATTTCAGGTAGATATTATTTCATATGTATAGAGGGTATTCATATACTATATATGAATCAAATAATAATATGAATCAAATAATATATGGACCAAAGAAAGACTACTTCTTCTGGATCCAAAATTAATAAAATAAAGAAATCCATTTTTTTTTTTTCAAATTTTAAAATAAAGAATAAATCATGTATACATCTAAACAACCTTTTCATAAATCTAAGCAAACTTTTCATAAATCCAAGCAAACTTTTCATAAATCCAAGCAAACTTTTCGTAAATCCAAGCAAACTTTTCGTAAATCCAAACAACCTTTTCGTAGGCGTCCTCGGATTGGCCCGGGGGATCGAATTGATTATAGAAACATGAGTTTAATTAATCGATTTATTAGTGAACAAGGAAAAATATTATCGAGACGAATAAATAGATTAACCTTGAAACAACAACGATTAATTACTCTTGCTATAAAACAGGCTCGTATTTTATCTTTCTTACCATTTCGTAACTATGAGAATGAGAAGCAATTTCAAGCCCAGTCAATTTCAATAATTACTGGTCCTAGACCCAGAAAGAATAGACATATTCCTCAATTAACGCAAAAGTTCAATTCCAATCGAAACTTAAGAAACTCCAACCAGAATTTAAGAAACAACAATCGGAACTTAAGTTCCGATTGTTGATGTTTTATTCGAAAGGGCCAGACCTATATAAAGAAAGTAATCCAGTTTTGATTCTTGTGTTTGTTATAAGAAAGAAAAATGGGGAAGAATAAATAGTTTTTTTATTTATTGCAACATGCTCGTTGATTCCTACCACTTAATCTTAATTTATTGTATCTTCCCGGAGTTCCCTCTCCGGGAATTCGGTTTTAATTATTCCTGTATATTACTTTTTTATCCATTTAATTGAGGATCTTTATTTTATTGGAAATCGTGTAAAGATTATTTGGATTTGATACAGCTACTTGTGCAAGCATTTTACGATTAAGAATCAATTCCTTCTTGTACAGATTGTGTATTAATTTACTATAACTATCGAATACTTTATATATCCGCGTTGCTGCGTTTATCCGAGTGATCCACAAACGACGAAAATCCCTCTTTTGCCTGCCTCTATCTCGATGAGAGGAAACAAAAGCTCTTCTTACTTGTTGAGTAATCATTCGATTAAGTCTTAAATGAGCCCCTCTAAAGTTTGAGGCAAATGAACGCATTTTTGTTCGTCGTCTCCGAGCTATATATCCTCGCGGAACTCTGGTCATTGAATCAAATTAACCTTAATGAATAACTAATGATTTCTCTTCTTTTAGCCATCCTTTTTCCCATTAATAACAAAACGAATTATTCCGATATATAAAATATTAATTCCAATGGCTTTTGCTACTGTAACCTTCCCAACCACGATTTTTTATTCTATTCTCTTCAGTTATTTCGCATAGAAATAACAAATTCTAACGATACTCAAAAAAATAGTGGGTTCCATCGTTTCTATGGTTCCCTTTTAAACGGTGAGGCCCTCTCTATACACCGGAGCCCTTTCTTTCATTTCATCAAAAGGTATTGTGAACTTGTATAGTTCACATTCTTTGGCTCTACCTATCCATTATAGAGTAAATAGCTCTTTTCACAATAAGAGTTATCCATACAGTGACGGCATTTAATTATGAAAGTTGGCTAAGTAGCTGACCCTGTTAGTCCGTTCTTTTAAGATAAAGGAGCATAAGCCTTTTTCTTTTTATTACTATTTCCTCCGCTTAATGGATAACCATTTTCTACCAATGGGGGAATTGCTTCTTAATTTCCAATTTAGATGATTGGATTTGCACCAAAGGAAACCAGAAATTCCATATACCATAGAAATCTAGGATAGAGAAGCTCTATCCTATTCATTGGTACCGATCATGGATACTTCAAAAATTGTCTTATTTGTTTGAACTCATGATCTGAACGAGTCGCACATACACCCTAGCACATGTTCCTCGACGCTGAGGACATCCCTTAAGCGCGGGCGATTTTCTAGCATTTCGTATTGGCTGTCTTGCGTTTCTAATAAGTTGTTTAACCGTTGGCATGTCGTATGTATATAGAAAAAAAAAAGGATTGGTTTAGATCGATCTTAACCTGATGATTGATCATCATGAAGTATTTCTATTTTCTATTAAATCGCAGAAAACCTGAATTTAGGTTTGAAATAAATTTACAAGAAATCCGGCCACTACCAATCCTTAAACATTTCTGGAAACCACACTGGATCAGTATCGCAGTGCTCGTCAATCATTTCATCCCCTACAATATCGACAAGTCCATAAGCTTTGGCTTCGTCTGCTGACATAAAAACATCCCTTTCCATGTCTTCGGATACAACCCAAAAAGGCTTGCCTGTTCTTAGGGCATAAACCCTTGTGATCATTTCGCGAACTTTGTGTAACTCTTCCACTTCTAGTAAAAATTCTGGTGTCCTTGCCCGATAATAAGCACTAGCAGGTTGGTGAAGCATAATCCTCGCGTGAGGGAATGCTATACGCTTGGTGGGTTCGCCTCCAAGCAGAATGAAGGATGCCATGGACGCAGCCATTCCGAGGCATATTGTATATATATCTGGTGTCACCGTTTGCATCGTATCAAAAATCGCCATTCCTGAGATTAGCCACCCGCCTGGGGAGTTTATAAACAAAAAAATATCGCTAATTCCATCTTCTATACTGAGATATACCATGAGACCTGTAATATGATTCGTGACCTCGCAACGAATCTCTTGACCTAAAAAAAGTGTCCTTTCTCGATACATAACATTGTATAAGTCAACCCAAGTCGCTTCTTCATCTCCGGGAATCCGGTAAGGTACTTTTGGAACACCAATGGGCATATTAGATTAATATTATTAAATTTAAGTAAGAAAACTACACTTTAATATGGAAACGTAAGAATGGAAGAGAAAGAAAGAATCCGCAGTTTATTGTCTTCATTTTTTTTTTCTTATTCTATATGAATACTATAGATTCTATTAATACGTAGATTGAAATAATACATATAAGGAAGGTAAGACAGATTGAATAAAGAAAAAGGAATCGGTGATTGGAATGATAAACAAAGAGGGATAGGGATCTATTCTTCGTTTTTTCCAAATAGGCCAAGCTACCCATTGCATATTGGCACTTATCGAGTATAGAATAGATCTGCTTCTCTTTCTTCTTACGAACAGAATTGGCTTCTTATTTTTAATGGAATGAAATAAATATTCACGCTTTCTGACACAGAATCCCCTAGAGGGGTTAGGTACATAGGATATAGATAGTCTTTTCCAATGCGATAAAATAAAGCGACATCGTGTCTATTTTTCTTTGCTAAAGGGGTATTTCCATGGGTTTGCCTTGGTATCGTGTTCATACTGTTGTATTGAATGATCCGGGTCGATTGCTTTCGGTGCATATAATGCACACAGCTTTAGTTTCTGGTTGGGCCGGCTCGATGGCTTTATATGAATTAGCGGTTTTTGATCCCTCTGATCCTGTTCTGGATCCAATGTGGAGACAAGGTATGTTCGTAATTCCCTTCATGACTCGTTTAGGAATAACCAATTCGTGGGGTGGTTGGAGTATTTCAGGAGGAACTGTAACGAATCCGGGTATTTGGAGTTATGAAGGTGTGGCAGGTGCGCATATTGTGTTTTCTGGCTTGTGTTTCTTGGCAGCTATCTGGCATTGGGTATATTGGGACCTAGAAATATTCTGTGATGAGCGGACAGGAAAACCCTCTTTGGATTTGCCCAAGATCTTTGGAATTCATTTATTTCTTGCAGGGGTGGCTTGCTTTGGCTTTGGCGCATTTCATGTAACGGGTTTGTATGGTCCTGGGATATGGGTGTCCGATCCTTATGGACTAACTGGAAAAGTACAAGCTGTAAATCCAGCGTGGGGTGTAGAAGGTTTTGATCCTTTTGTTCCGGGGGGAATAGCTTCTCATCATATTGCTGCGGGTACATTGGGCATATTAGCGGGCCTATTCCATCTTAGTGTCCGTCCGCCTCAACGTCTATACAAAGGATTACGTATGGGCAATATTGAAACTGTACTTTCCAGTAGTATCGCTGCTGTTTTTTTTGCAGCTTTCGTAGTTGCCGGAACTATGTGGTATGGGTCAGCAACTACCCCAATCGAATTATTTGGGCCTACTCGTTATCAGTGGGATCAGGGATACTTTCAGCAAGAAATATATCGAAGAGTTAGCGATGGGTTAGCCGAAAATCTTAGTTTATCAGAAGCTTGGTCTAAAATTCCCGAAAAATTAGCCTTTTATGATTATATTGGTAATAATCCGGCAAAGGGGGGATTATTCAGAGCAGGCTCAATGGACAACGGGGATGGAATAGCTGTTGGATGGTTAGGACATCCCGTCTTTAGAGATAAAGAAGGACGCGAGCTTTTTGTACGCCGTATGCCTACTTTTTTTGAAACATTTCCGGTTGTTTTGGTAGATGAAGAGGGAATTGTGAGAGCGGACGTTCCTTTTAGAAGAGCAGAATCCAAATATAGTGTTGAACAAGTAGGTGTAACGGTGGAGTTCTATGGTGGCGAACTTAATGGAGTAAGTTATTCTGATCCTGCTACTGTAAAAAAATATGCGAGGCGTTCCCAATTAGGGGAAATTTTTGAATTAGATCGGGCTACTTTGAAATCGGATGGTGTTTTTCGCAGCAGTCCAAGGGGTTGGTTCACTTTTGGTCATGCTACCTTTGCTTTGCTCTTCTTTTTCGGACACATTTGGCATGGCGCTAGAACCTTGTTCCGAGATGTTTTTGCTGGTATTGATCCAGACTTGGATGCTCAAGTGGAATTTGGAACATTCCAAAAAGTTGGAGATCCAACTACAAGGAGACAAGCAGTCTGATACCACATTGCTATGGTATCTTTCATCTCTCTTTTTTGATTTGACATGGGAAACATCTCCCATCCTTTCTTTGACTCTTTTTCTTTCTTTATCTTTATATGGGAAAAGATCCCAAATGACAAATGAATAGGTGTGGAAGTTATAATTGTAAATAAACCACGATCGAATCTATGGAAGCATTGGTTTATACGTTCCTTTTAGTTTCGACTTTAGGGATAATTTTTTTCGCTATCTTCTTCCGAGAACCACCTAAGGTTCCGACTAAAAAAATGAAATAATTTCATTGAAGTAAGAAGTCTCCCAGATGGGGAGACTTCTTACTTCAATTAGTCCCCGTGTTCTTCGAATGGATCTCTTAATTGTTGAGAGGGTTGCCCAAACGCGGTATATAAGGCATACCCAGTAAAGCTTACAAGTAAACCAGATATGGAGATGGCGACTAAAGTTGCTGTTTCCATTTTTATAGAATTTCAAGATTACAATGGATCTACGAAAAGATCTTGTATTTACAACTACAACGGAATAGTATACAAAGTCAACACCAATGATTAAATAGAATTTATGGCTACACAAACCGTTGAAGATAGTTCTAGACCTGGGCCAAGACGAACTCGCGTAGGTAGTTTATTGAAACCCTTGAATTCGGAATATGGGAAAGTAGCTCCGGGTTGGGGGACTACTCCTTTTATGGGGGTCGCAATGGCTTTATTCGCGATATTCCTATCTATCATTTTAGAAATTTATAATTCTTCTGTTTTACTGGACGGAATTTTAATGAATTAGGTTTCTACTAACTAAAACTACGAAGTCATTGTTTTTCCATCCAAAAAAGCCTTTCTACTTTAAGCTATACATTTCTAGACATTCTGGTAGTTCGACCGTGGAATTTTTTTGTTTTGGTATCTCTGGAATATGAGTGTGTGACTTGTTAGAATGGATCCTATTGATAATACATAGAAAGGGCCTGTTATCTCTATCAAGATGATTCTAATTCGTCGGATATTTTTTATTCTAGTATCTGGAACACGAAATAGATAGAGTGGATCAAGAAAAAAAATGGAACTATGATTCATACTCACTATTCAGACCTCGCAACCAGACTGAAAAAAATTCAAGTAGTTTTTAATAAAAAAAGAAATTTTCTTCCTTCCAATTTTGTTTGCCCAAAAGACAACTTTTTTTTCTCTCGATTTTGTCGAGTTATTACACGGATTCAATAAATGATCATCAAGCGGTTCTTATTCGAAGAACCCTTGCCTTTTGGTTAGCTTGAGACTCAATCATCGTGGCTCTAGTATGAATCTAAGGTTTTAATTGAACTGATTCATAGGATCGCAACAAGATAATTTCTATCAGAAAACTACTAGAATTTTTGCTTTATTTATTTATTTTTGCTTTATTTATTTACTAGTAAAACAAGAGTAAATCTGCATTACGCAAAAAAAAAAAAAAAGAAATCCAAAATAGGGAAGAGAAAAGTCAAGAAGCCTCTAATGACCAACATAAGGGAAAGAAAGAAAGACAGATGAGCCAACTTGAGATTTTTTGGCATTATCATCACAAAGAATAAGTTCTGGATTTTTCTTATTTCATATCTTCAAGGCAAATCGACCCAATCCAGTGGCTGATGAAGTTTTGAACCTTTTTTTTTCTAATATCCGTTGAAAATTTGTGTGTTTCTGCTTGAGCCGTACGAGATGAAATTTTCATATACGGTTCTCGGAGGGGGACTCGGGTTAGTTACCTATCTCAATAAAGTATATGATTGGTTTGAGGAACGTCTTGAGATTCAGGCAATTGCGGATGATATAACTAGTAAATATGTTCCTCCTCATGTCAACATATTTTATTGTTTAGGGGGAATTACACTTACTTGTTTTCTAGTACAAGTCGCTACCGGTTTTGCTATGACTTTTTACTACCGCCCAACCGTTACAGAGGCTTTTTCCTCGGTTCAATACATAATGACCGAGGCCAACTTTGGTTGGTTAATCCGATCAGTTCATCGATGGTCAGCAAGTATGATGGTTCTAATGATGATCCTGCACGTATTTCGTGTGTATCTCACAGGTGGATTTAAAAAACCCCGCGAATTAACTTGGGTGACAGGTGTGGTTTTGGGTGTATTGACTGCATCGTTTGGTGTAACTGGTTATTCTTTGCCTTGGGATCAAATTGGTTATTGGGCAGTCAAAATTGTGACAGGTGTACCTGAAGCGATTCCGGTAATAGGATCGCCTTTAGTGGAGTTATTACGTGGAAGTGCTAGTGTGGGCCAATCCACTTTGACTCGTTTTTATAGTTTACATACCTTTGTACTGCCTCTGCTTACTGCCGTATTTATGTTAATGCACTTTCCAATGATACGTAAGCAAGGTATTTCGGGTCCTTTATAGGGAAGCCATATCATAGAGAAAGATAATTCTAATTTTCATATATCATATCGGGTAGGTTGTGGTATTTCATTGCTACAAACATGGGTTATTGTAAAATAAGACATGTCATTTGGATACTTTTCTTCAACTCCGAAGTATTTTGATACAAATAGTTGAAGTTCATTTTATGAAAGAAAATAAGGCGGATTATGGGAGTGTGTGACTTGAATTATTGATTTGGCCATGCAGATAAAGAATTGGATCTGCCACATTAGAATTCACAACCAAAGGTGTCTCCGCATCCAATCAACACGTAAGTCCCCTATCTAGGAAGGATAGGCTGGTTCACTTGAGGAGAATATTTTCTATGATCATACCCCAACCATGTCATCCATGAACAGGCTCCGTAAGATCCCATAGAGTAGAAATAGAATAAGTCATGTGACATGATCCAATTCTCTATTTATTACACTTACTTTTTTTATTATAGTATGGAAATGCATTCATTTTCTTTGCATCGATTGCGATCCGCAATACTATCGGAGTAAAAGAAGGTATCTAAAGAAGAACGTAGGCTAGACTTTTTGATTTTTTATTAGTAACAAGTAAATACTTTGTTTGGACGTAAGAAACTTGCGATATTGAGGGGATAAACACCAACTAATCAAGAGACATGAGACAATCCACAAAGCAATTGATCATGATCAAATTTGCAAGCCAACTTGGATATTGAGCATTTACCCATAAGAATAAGATTCTTTTCAATAAAATAAGTAGTTGTAGGTGCAACTTCGGAAAAGAGAATCTGATAAAGCTTTTCTTACCTAGAGTCATTGAGTCATTATATACCTTATTCTATTATGGATCTTCCACGGTCTTTTTTCTTTCATTCTTGCTCGAGCCGGATGATGAAAAATTCTCATGTCCGGTTCCTTTGGGGGATGGATCCTAAAGAATTCACCTATCCCAATAACAAAGAAACCTGACTTAAATGATCCTGTATTAAGAGCAAAATTAGCTAAAGGGATGGGACATAATTATTACGGGGAACCCGCCTGGCCCAACGATCTTTTATATATTTTTCCAGTAGTAATTCTAGGTACTATTGCATGTAATGTAGGTTTAGCGGTTCTCGAGCCGTCAATGATTGGTGAACCGGCGGATCCGTTTGCAACTCCTCTGGAAATATTACCCGAGTGGTACTTCTTTCCCGTCTTTCAAATACTCCGTACAGTACCCAATAAGTTATTGGGCGTTCTCTTAATGGTTTCTGTGCCAACGGGCTTATTGACAGTACCCTTTCTAGAGAATGTCAATAAATTCCAAAATCCATTTCGTCGCCCAGTAGCTACGACCGTTTTTTTAATCGGTACTGCAGTAGCTCTTTGGTTAGGTATTGGAGCAACATTACCCATTGAAAAATCCTTAACTTTAGGTCTTTTTTAGGGATTTTTCAGGTTGATTCATTCAACCGTGAAGTACCGTGCATAGGTATCTAGGAAATAGTTACTTCCAAGTGAATCTTCCCTAGATACCTAAAATCCATTTTATTATGATCCATTTCGCGAAAATATAGATTGTGCCAAAGATGCAAAATTGTTTTCTTTTTTCTTTTTATTCTAACTCGAAAAAGAAGAAGAGGAAAAAATTGCAATGGATTTAAAACGAGAACTTATTCTTAGGTAAATCGATTGGGAGATGCTTCTCTAGAGTGTCCCATATCTGTTTTCCATCTTCCATACGAAAACTGTCAATTCTCATAAGATCTTCTTCAGTCTTACTCAAAAGGTCCAATAGTGTATGTATATTGGCCCTTTTGAGACAATTATACGTTCTAGAAGGCAATTCTAATTGATCAATAAAAATACAATTCAATGGAATTCCTTTTTTGTTTTTCTTTAGATTAGTTAATCTTTTTTGAAAGGTTAAAAGGGGTGGAGTAAACCTGTTTTTATTTTCTTCGAAACTAGTGCCCTCTTCCTCCGCGTGTAGAAAAGGAAGAAATAAATCAATCAAATTACGAGAAGCCTCATAAAGCGCTTCCTTAGGGGTTAAACTTCCATTCGTCCATATTTCTAGAAAAAGTATCTCGTGTTTTTCATTTCCATTCCCACAAGAAAAAATACTATAATTCACATTTCGAACAGGCATGGATACAGCATCTATGGGATAACTTCCATCTTGAGAGTTCTTTCTGAGTTCCGTGTGATATCCGCGATCTCTCTTGATCTGTAACTCAATACAGAAATCAATGGGCTCTGTCAAGTTAGCTATAGGTTGTGCCGTATCAACGATCTCTACGGAAGGTGGTAAGATGATATCTTGAGCAGTTATGTATCTAGGACCTTTGACGCAAATTGATGCGTCTCTAACTCCATAGAGATTACTTCTCAATACAATTTCTTTCAAATTTAGTAAAATTTCTTGTACGGATTCTTCAATACCAGCTATTGTAGAATATTCGTGTGGCACGCTCCCAAATTTTGCACGTGTGATACATGTTCCTTCTATTTCTCCAAGTAAAGCTCTTCGCAAGGCAATACCGACGGTATCCGCTTGACCTTTTCTAAGCGGGGACAAAATGAAACGACCATAATAAAGACGCTTACTATCTACTCTTGATTCAACACACTTCCACTGTAGTGTTTGAGTGGATCCTGCTACCTCCTCTCGAACCATAATAGACTAGTATTATTATTTGATCATTGAATCGTTTATTTCTCTTGAAAGCGTTTTAATTCTTTTACAGACGTCTTTTTTTAGGAGGTCGACATCCATTATGCGGCATAGGTGTTACATCGCGTATACAACTTAATCGTACACCACTTTTAGCAATGGCTCGTAATGCGGCATCTCTTCCACTACCAGCACCCTTTACCATAACTTCTGCTCGTTGCAAACCCACTGTACGAATAGCATCTACTGCTGTTCTTTGACCAGCATAGGGTGATGCTTTTCTTGAGCTTTTGAATCCACAAGTACCCGCGGAGGACCAGAAAACCACCCGACCTTGCGGGTCTGTAACAGTTATAATGGTATTGTTGAAACTAGCTTGAACATGAATAACTCCTTTTGTTATTCTACGTGCACTTTTCCGTAAACTAAAACGCGCATTCCTACGCAAACCAATACGCACTCTCCTACGTGAACCAATTTTTGGTATAGCTTTTGTCATATTTTATTATCTCATAAATATGAGTTAGAAATAACAAAAAGAAAAAAAGATACAAAGATATCCGTTTCAGGGTAAAATATATCCTTTACTTTAATTATTAATTATTTTATTTGGAATTTGGACGTTTCCGCGGGTACTTTTTTTACTTTTTAGAAAGTAAAGTTCTTTTTCGAAAGATTACCCCTGCCTTTGTTTATGCTTCGGATTGGAACAAATGACTCTAATTCGTCCACGCCTACGAATCAGTCGACATTTTGTACAAATTTTACGAACGGAAGCTCTTATTTTCATATTTCCTTATTCCTTTCTTAAACTATGAATCTAATCTTTGGGAAAAAATAAGTCTCTTCGCTTGAATTTTGGAACTTTGAATTTATTACCCTAGAAAAAATAAAAACCTAATCCTTTGAATCTTTGGTATCCTTCAAATCTTCGGTATCCTTCGAGTCTTCGGTACGCTTCGAATCCTTATGGGGAAGTCTATAAATTATACGTCCTTTGCTTGAATCATAACGACTTACTTCAATTTTGACCCTATCCCCCATCAGTATTCGTATAGAACTAGACCGGATCTTTCCTGAAATATAGCCCAGGATGATGGTGTCATTCTCTAGGCGAACGCGGAACATTCCGTTGGGTAGGGCTTCCGTAACTAAACCTTCGAAAGTGACTTTTGCTTCTCTCGGGTTTTTTTTTTCTCTGCTATTTTTTTTTTCTGTCATATTTTTTTTCTCCTATTTTTCTATTTTGATTTTCAAATAAAAAAAAACGTTGTATTTTTATTTGAAAAATAGGAAGTTCGAGATAGAATTCGAGTACTATAGGAGGGGCGATTACCATATATAACATAAGACTTCTCCCCCAATTCTGTTTAGTCGAGCTTCTCGATCTGTCATTATACCTCGAGAAGTAGAAAGAATAGCAATTCCCATTCCGCCCAAAACTTTAGGAATTCCTTGATAGTTGGCATAAATTCGTAAGCCGGGTCGGCTGATACGCTTTAAAAAGGTTCTAGTTCTATATATTCCTTTTCTAGTCTTTCTCTTTTGATGTCGCAAAGTTGAAACCAAGAAATATCTGTTACTTTCCTGATGTTTCCGAACACTTTCAATAAAACCCTCTCGTAGAAGTATTTTAACAATGTTTTCGGTAATATTTGTAGATACTACTCGAACTGTTCCTTTTTTATTCATGTCCGCGTTTCTTATAGAGGTTAGTAAATCAGCAATAGTGTCCTTGCCCATAAGACTCTAATTCTAGGTTCCTCCTAATTTTTCTATAATCAACATGTTTTCTTTTTTTTCTTTTACTTTTGGATTTTAAAGCATATACGTGAGACATAATCTACTAATTTTTTCTTTGATCTATATCTCGCCTACTAGTATTTATAATACTTCAGGAGCTAATGAAACTATTTTAGTAAAATTCAATTCTCTCAATTCCTCGGCGATCGCGCCAAAAACTCGAGTTCCTTTTGGATTTCCTTTTTGATCAATGATAACCGCTGCATTGTCATCATAGCGTATTATTATACCGTCTTCGCATTTGAACTCTTTACATGTACGTACAATTACAGCTCGAATTACTTCGGATCTTTCTAGAGGCATTTGGGGCACTGCGTCTTTGATTACAGCAACAATAACATCACCAATACGAGCATATCGCTGATTACTAGCAGCTCCTATGACTCGAATACACATCAATTTTCGAGCTCCACTGTTATCTGCTACATTTAAAAGGGTCTGAGGTTGAATCATATTATTTTGATTTCAATTTGTTATTTCTATGCAAAAGGATGAAAGAAATATTGTCTTTCCAGAAAAAAAACCAGGTTTTTTTTATCTTCAATACTCCTTTTTTGGGATGCTATATCTCTAATCGAAGAAATTGACTTCGTATGGGCATTTTACTGGCAGCTATGGAGATAGCTGCTCTAGCTACAGTTTCAGATACTCCGCCCATTTCATAAAGTATTCGACCTGGTTTAACAACGGCTACCCAATATTCGGGGGATCCCTTTCCTGAGCCCATACGTGTTTCCGTGGGTCTTAGTGTAACCGGTTTGTCGGGAAATATACGTACCCATATTTTTCCACCACGACGTGCATATCGTGTCATTGCTCTTCGTCCTGCTTCTATCTGTCTCGACGTGATCCAAGCGGGTTCAAGTGCTTGCAGAGCATATCTACCAAAACAAATACGATTGCCTCGGCAGGATTTTCCCTTCATTCTTCCTCTATGTTGTTTACGAAATCTGGTTCTTTTGGGGTTATAGTCGATGGTTCTTTCTTAGTTCCATCTCTACTGCAAAACTGGACATGAGAGTTTCTTCTCATCCAGCTCCTCGCGAATGAAATGAGAAAGCGTGCAAATTTCTCTAATTCCATAATATTCCAAAATATTATGGATAGATGCACATTAATAGATAATAGAAAAAGTTAGGGTTTTTTTAATATTGAATATTGAATTTGTTAAAATAGAAAAATATATAGTCAAGAAAGAAGATCTAGAATATATCTAGATGTGTGTGTCTATTTATCTATATTCTATATTTATAGATAATGTAATCTTTCTTAAAAAAAAATCTCCTTATTTCGACTCTTATTGAATCGCGGGAAAGTATTCTAATTCAATAAAGATTTCGCGGGCGAATATTTACTCTTTCCTGTCTTATTTGTTAATTTATAACCTTACCAAATAAGGCAATTTTTTTGGTTTGTTCCGCCATCCCACCCAATGAAGTCTTAGGATTCTTTTCAATAAAATCCTATGCAGTCATAGGTTCTGTCGTTCCCACTACTTCTCCTTTAATGGTTAGGTCTGAATCCCACAATGGAGCTTTCCAAAAATTTCTTTCCGAGTCAATTTTCTCAGTTTTATTAACCCGGGCCGCTCTTTATTTTATTATTGCTTAAAATTTCTATTTTTTGTTTCAAGTTACGATTTCGAATTTTCTGTTATTTTTATTATATTGATGCTTTATCACATTGCCTTTTATGATGTAACTCATAGACCATACATATTGGAATCCTATATCTTTCTTATTCTTCTTCCTTCTTTCTATCATCCCTCCTTTTATCCACATCCCTTTAGTTTTGCTTCACAACCTAGAATCCGTTTTCTTTTTTAGAGAAAAAATTGCAGTTGCTACAACTATATGATAGATCTACTCATTTATGATAGATGTATTTATTCATATAGTGACTGTTTCTTAGTTAGGATCTCGACAATACGAAGCAATAGGTTGGTTATTAGTTAATTTTCTATAATTACTAAGTTTTTTCTTTTTCTATTTATAGTAGGGTTCAGTCAATTTTTTTTGAATCTCCATTTTTGACTCTAAAGAAAAAACTAACGAGTCACACACTAAGCATAGCAATTATATTAAAAGATTTATCAATTTTCATTAAATCTTATAGAAAGAGGTAGAATTTCTTCTTTTTTTTCAGGGATTTCAGGAAAAATAAGGCTCTTGTCATTTTTTATTCTATCACTGAACAGAATGGGAAGACAAGGCTAGTTATTCTTCGTCTACGAATATCCAAATTTTTACACCTAATACTCCATAGATAGTTCGAATTGGATAGCAGCAATAATCAATTTTAGCGCGAATTGTTTGGAGGGGAAGTCTACCCTTTTTGATGCATTCGGCACGTGCAATTTCTTTCCCTGCGAGACGACCTGCAATTTTTACTTTTACCCCCCTTATATCTGCTTTTTTAGTTAATTCAATGGCTTTTTTCATTGCCTTTCGGAATGAAACTCTATTTTTTAATTGGAAAGCTATATATTCTGCAAGAATGTTAGGTTGTCTATAAGGTTCTTTAACTTTTTCAATAGCAATATTAAGTCTCTGGTTTACAGAATTAACTTCCTTTTGTAGATCTTTCTCTAATTCTTCGATTGCTCCTTTTTTCTTTAATAAATTGGGGAATCCAATATGGATTATGACGTGGATCGTATCGATTTCTTTTTGAATTTCTATACGTGTAATTACTTCAGAACTTGAGCCTGAGTCCATTTTTCTATTATGTGTAATTACTTCGGAACTTGAGTCTGATTCTATTTTTCTATTCGAGCCTTTTTTCCTATTCTTTTGTATATAGTTCTTGATACAATTCCGTATTTTTTTATCTTCCTGTAGACCTTCAGAATAATTTTTTGGTTGTGCGAACCAAAAGGAATGGTGATTTTGGGTTGTACCAAGTCTGAAACCGAGTGGATTTATTTTTTGTCCCATATTTTTCTATTCTATTTTTTTTTTACTGGGAATCGAAATCTAAGATGGATCTAAAGATTATTTAGATTTCTTTACTATATTTAGTACAATTGTTATATGACACATGGTTTTTTTTATGGGACAACTACGTCCTCGAGCTCGAGGTCTTAATTTTTTCATGATAGTACTCCTACTGACTTCGGCTTTAGTGATGAATAAATTCGCTTTGTCGAAATCCCTATAATGAGTAGCATTTGCTGCTGCCGAATAAACCAACTTTAGGATGGGATAAGATGCTCGATAAGGCATGAGGTTCAGTATCATAACAGTTTCCTCGTAGTAACGCCAGCGAATCTCATCAAGAACTCTTTGTGCTTTGAAAACAGACATATGGATGCGTTTTTGTGCTTTGAAAACCCGTTCGAACTTAAGTAGACGATCGGTTGGAACTTTCCTTGCGAGTTTCCTTAGCCCACTCTTCTTCTTCTTTATCCTAGGGGTATACTTTACCAGTTTGAAACTTGTCATAAATAAGGTTATTCCCCGGGTTATTCCCCGCCTACCTTTGTTTTTTTTTTATTTTGAATCTTTCTATTCTGAATTCAGTTAACGACGAGATTTAGTATCTTTTCTTGCACTTTCATAACTCGTGAAATGCCGAGTAGGCACGAATTCCCCCAATTTGCGACCTACCATAGGATTTGTTATGTAAATAGGTATATGTTCCTTTCCATTATGAATCGCGATTGTATGGCCAACCATTGCGGGTAGAATGCTAGATGCCCGGGACCACGTTACTATTGTTTCTTTCTCCTCCTTCATATTGACCTTTTCGATTTTTGCCAATAAATGATGAGCTACAAAAGGATTCGTTTTTTTTCGTGTCACAGCTGATTACTCCTTTTTTCCATTTTAAAGAGTGGCATTCTATGTCCAATATCTCGATCGAAGTATGGAGGTCAGAATAAATAGAATAATGATGAATGGAAAAAAGAGAAAAATCCTTTAGCTGGATAAGGGGCGGATGTAGCCAAGTGGATCAAGGCAGTGGATTGTGAATCCACCATGCGCGGGTTCAATTCCCGTCGTTCGCCCATCGCATTATTGCAAATTCCAAAAATGCAATTTTCCATATTCCTAGTTACGTATTTACTTACGGCGACGAAGAATAAAACTATCACTATATTTTTTCCTTTTCCTAGTTCTTCTTCCAAGCGCAGGATAACCCCAAGGGGTTGTGGGTTTTTTTCTACCAATGGGGGCTTTCCCTTCACCGCCCCCATGGGGGTGGTCCACAGGGTTCATAACTACCCCTCTTACTACGGGGCGTTTACCTAGCCAACACTTAGATCCGGCTCTACCCAAACTTTTTTGGTTCACCCCAACATTACCCACTTGTCCGACTGTTGCTAAGCAATTTTGGGATACCAAACGGACCTCCCCAGATGGTAATCTTAAAGTGGCCGATTTACCCTCTTTTGCAATCAGTTTCGCTACAGCACCTGCTGCTCTAGCTAATTGCCCACCCCTTCCACGTGTGATTTCTATGTTATGTATGGCCGTGCCTAAGGGCATATCGGTTGAAGTAGATTCTTCTTTTCTCTCAAAAAACCCCTTCCCAAACTGTACAAGCTTCTTCCAAAGCATACAGCTTTCTAGATGTATATGACGATCTCTAGACAGATGGATCTTATATGAATCGTATGATGAAGTACCACATGAGTGGATATATAGGAAAGGAATCCAAATCTGCCGAATCGCTCATGTTATGATCTTCTACATCCTAGGTCTCCGCGTTCCGTCATCTGGCTTATGTTCTTCATGTAGCATTCAGATCGAATGACTCTATGAAATTACGTCGATACTTCCACATATTATGGGTAACGTAGGAGACATCCCTATTTTCCCCGGGGGGTCTTAATTACCACTGCTTAGCTTTCAATTCGCCTCTGACCATCAAATTAAATGTGAATAACCCGTCCTCCTCTCTTTGAAACAAGGGGCGCTTCCGGTTCTGTGCGTGCTTCAAACAATTTTGTCTTCTCCATATTACCATATCTCTAGAGTCAATAATTTTCTATGAGGAACTACTGAACTCAATCACTTGCTGCCGTTACTCAACAGTTTTCTGTTGAGGTCTATCCCGTAGAGGTAGTCAAATTGGATCAGTGATCGATTTCTAGGTTTCGTCGTAAACCTAATTGGTTACTTCCAATTACGTAAATCAATAGTTCAAACCGCACTCAAAGGTAGGGCATTTCCCATTGATATAGGAACTTTTGTACCAGAAACAATAGTATCTCCAATTATAGCCCCTCTGGGATGTAAAATATATCTCTTCTCACCATCCCCATAGTGTATGAGACAAATGTATGCATTTCGATTAGGGTCGTATTCTATGGTTACGATTCTACCAGATATGTCTTTTTGATTCCGTCGAAAATCGATTTTACGGTATAGGCGCTTATGACCTCCCCCTCTATGCCTTGCGGTAATGATTCCTCTGGAATTACGACCTTTACCACAACGGTGCCGTCCATGGATCAAATTATTTCGTGGATTGGATTTCACTTGCCTGTCTACGGTTCCCTTGCGTGTGCTCGGGATAGGTGTTTTGTATAAATGTTTCGCCGTATTATTAAGTATTCTCCTTTAGTTTTTTTCTCTATCTAGAAGTGGAATAGAATAACCCGGTTGAAGGGTAATGATCATACGTCTGTAATGCATTGTATGTCCCAGAATAGGTCCCATTCTTCTACCCTTTCCGGGTAGTCGATGGCTATTCACAGCTACTACCTTAACACCAAAGAAGAGTTCGACCCAATGCTTTATTTCTGTCTTAGTGAATCCCGATTCGACATTAAAAGTATATTGATTCTTTCCCAATAAACGAAGACTTTTTTCTGTAAATACTGCGTATTTGATTCCATCCATAAATCGACTTTCCCTCCTATGCTCTGAGTTCCAGTATCGATAAGAATTCGAGTTCTTATTGTTCTTATGTTATGGTATGAATATACCATACCAATTCGTTATGTATGGATGATGGATGAGATTCCATGGATAGAGAGCCAGTTCCAATAGACTTATGGAACGTTCCCGTTCGCGTGCATCCAGCAGGAATTGAACCCGCAAATTTACCAATTATGAGTTGGGCGCTTTAACCATTCAGCCATGGATGCTTAACAGGGATCATCGTACATCGTAAATAACCAATTTTCATATAGAAAGACATATCATAGAAAAATGAAATCGAAAATATTCGGAGATGGCAAATATTCGGAGATGACTATGAAAACACCTCTCTGGATCCTCGAATTGAAAGAGAGATTGAGAGGGATCAAGAATCCTAATTCTCGCTATTTGGAATGGATCCAATTCTATTGAGTCTGACTCATAGTGATCATTTCTCTTTAGCAAAGAATGACCTTGGTTATCAAAGGATTGAACAACCGGGATCCATTTACTTATGATACCTAGTTGACATTGATAACAAGGATCTAATGAATTATGAGTTTAATAGATCCTCTTTAGCAGAAAGACGTATATTCCTTGCTCATTATCAGACAATCACTTATTCCCAAACCTCGTGTGGGGCTAATCGTTTTCATTTACCATCTCATGGAAAACCCTTTTCGTTCCGCTTAGCCCTATCGGGTATTTTAGTGATAGGTTCTATAGGAACTGGACGATCCTATTTGGTCAAATACCTAACGAAAAATTCCTATTTTCCTTTCATTAAGGTACGAGGGCTTCTTATTCCACAAGAACGAAAGCACCTTTTCATTCTTTCATATACTAGGGGTTTTTACTTGGAAAAGACAATGTTCCATACTAAAGGATTCGGGTCCATAACCACGAGTTCCAGTGCACTAGATCTTGTAGCACTTAGCAACGAGGCCCTATCCATTAGTATTCCACATAAGAAATCCATTATAGAAACTAATACAATTAGATTGGCTCTTCATAGACAAACTTGGGGTTTGCGAGCCAAGGTAAGACCGGCTCGGGATCATGGGACCCTTTTCTATCAGATAGGAGGGGCTCTTGTACAAAATAGACTTCTAAGTAATAACCCCATAGAATCTATCTATATAAAGATAAAGAGGCAATCGTGTCAGGAAGCGGGTTTTTCTTTGGCCAAAGGGTACTTCGAACTTGGAACGAGCATGAAGAGATTAACGAGACTTCTTTCTCTTTTGAGTTTTTATGGCGGACCGGTCGCGCAAGATCTTTGGTCTTCCCCCGGAACCGATGAAAAAAAGTGGGTCGCTTCTTATGGACTCGCTCAGAATGATTCTTCTCTATCTATAGTTCATGGCCTATTAGAAGTAGAAGGTGCTCTGGTGCAATCCTTACCGACAGAAAAAGATTGCAGTCAGGTTGATAATAATCGAGTGCCATTACTTCGTCGGTCCGAACCAAGGAATCCGTTAGAAATGTTTTGAAATGGATATTGTTCTCTCTTTGATCAGGGATTGCTATATGAAAAGAAGTGGAGTTTGAAAAAGGGAACGGAATGGTCAAACCGGAACTGCTAGAGGAACGAATTTTCAATAGCATAACTTGGGCTCCTAGAATATGGCGCCCTTGGGACAATCTATTTGATTGCAGGGTTTTGTTCCGAAGCAAAGATATCCGCGGAGGCCGGTTCGTTCGTCCTATTCTGATATTCAGGACCAAGAGGTACTGGATTCTCTTTCGGATAGGCCCTGAAAGGAGAAGAAAGGCTGAAATGCCAACGGACCTCTGTCTATTCTCTAATTCACCCGATCCGATAGTACCCGTTTTTGGAACGTCCAGTGCCAAAGTCACTGAATGGGTAAGTCACCAATCCAATCCCTTTGACAAAT